TTTGGGTGCTTTTGAAAGAGCTGCTTCTGCGAATGACTCAACTGATACTACTCAAAAATTTCCCACATGGAAGGAAATGGGATTTTTGAGAAAAGGGGTTGGGAACCATCGAAGGACTAGCAACCTGACAGTCCTAAGCAACCTTGAACCAACAACGTTACATATACCATACTGCTATAGAAGACATGAGTACCAGTTAGACTACGGGACGCGTACACCCGAAATTGGTGAGCTACTTACTGCCCCTTAAGTCAAGAGAATAATAGTACTTTCAGCAAAGGATATCGTAACTATGGCGAATACGTTTTTCTTGCTTTCCACATACCCGGAATGCGAACTAAGCAAAAAAAATTTGAACTAATCCAGCCCAAGGCATGATCTTGGATTGAAGGTCTGGAATTGTGGACACAGGGCGGAGACATACCAGGCTTAATAACGACTAAAGACCATTGGACGACCGGGAAATAGCACTGAACAAGCAGCGGCTAAAAGCTTCTTCTACCCAGTCTTCTCCCATAGGCTCAGAAGAGGGTCAATACGATCCCTTTGAGAAAGAACAAAAAATTCAACTATCAGCGGGTGATTTCGACTTCGAAAGCCATGAGCCCCATTCACGAAAGCCTACAGAACAAACTTGCTACTTTTGATTAACTCGTCGCTACTTCTGACCCCTCTACGTACCCTTTCTTTCTCAATCTGACTCTTCCATGTACCCGACACTGATTCCCAAGCAGGGTGAGGAGAAGGAGGATCTTACAACTACATCATTTATTATTAAAACATCTTACAACACTTAATATTACAATGATGAGAATGACAGAATGTCTCTTCGCAAGGCCCCAAAGCCCCTATTACTACTCCTTTCGAACATTCCCCCAGGGCAGATGTCAGGTCAGCATTGAGCGATGGGATCAAGGAGATGAAAATCGGATGCTATAAAGGAAGATTCCGCGTATGCGGTTTGGCGAGTTGTCGAATGCGTGGTTCCCCGCGTATGTCGTTGACTCTCCCCGAGCACGTATGTGCTTGTGCTCCCTTAGAGAACTGGTTTTCTGAAAATCTCTGTAGCGAGGCACGCGCCAACTGAACGGGGAACGGTATACCACTAGTGCTAAGCTTGTTTGTTCTTCTTTAGTACAGGATTTTCCTTCTTAGGAACTTCACTGCACTTTCCTATCCACCCCGACATGCCGGAAGGGTCCTCCACGGGGTCAATAGCTAGAAAGCTCCTTCGGAATAGCAAGCAGCAGAAAGAGGGGTTGCTGGTTCGGGAAAGGAGTAGGGCCACGGTTAGCCAACTTATCCGGAAGCGGGTCAAGAAAGAGACAAAACTTGAGCGAGGAACGGGCTCCGCCCTAGTTTTTAAGGCAAAGTCTCACATGAAAGACAAAACTCAACATGAGACTCGAAACACAAAACTCGGCTAAAAAAGGATCAAAACCCGTCCTCCGGGAAAAGACAGCAAGAGATTGTGTAGAAAGGGGCTCGAAAGCTGAAGAAAGGAAACAGATTCGGGATAAACAGGTGCTGTTGTGGCCTAGGACTAAGATTCTTTCCTTCAAAGTTCTCACCAGCCAAATTTGAAGAAAAATTCCCAGATGTAGCGAACCTGAACATTGCTAATGCCACGTTATTGTATCCTTCTTCCCCACCCCTCTTTGGGCGAGGAGATCACTTAGCATTGGCCAATTCCCCCGCTCTAGCCCTGCCTGCTTCGGAAAATGCCTTGCTGGCGAACTATAAAGAAAGAGTATACTAGAGAATAGTACCTTTTCGGAGGCATAAGGCCGGTAAGTCCAGTGTGCTAAAAATATGGCCGTTGATCAAGGGAATTTACATTGTGACTCCTAAAAGGAAGAGGGCCCCCTCTGGAGAATAGTCTTTTCTGTTCCAGTAAGAGCTGTTGGAGGACTCGCTAGTGAATCAGCTGTTAGGGGAATATCCGCAACCCGGCAATCGTAGCCAAAAGTCCCTGGGGCAGGAAGGGGATCCATTGAAAAAAAGTATTCTCTCTAGAGTTTAATAAGGGGGTCCCATAAAGCCTATTGGGCGGTCTTTCAAAGGGGCATAACGGCATAAAGCAAGGCAATCCGTCAAAGAACCTATTCTGGGCATCTACAATTTCATTGCCTTTCGCGGCTAGCTCACTAGCTGATAGAGATGGCACGGCTCCTCCTTCAGGAAGAGCTGCAAAGGCGAAGAGCGGATCTAATGGCCCTGGCCTAGTAGCTCGGGTCGGGCATGCATCCGCAGATGTCTCCTCCTTGCTTATTAGTCGAGTGCGAGTGAAGCCAGTCCAGTCCCTGCTGCAATTGATCCATCTTTTGAAAGCTATTCCTTTCCCCCAGAAGTGTTGATATGGGCCCAAAGGCCCAGGCAGAAGGAGGAGCTCCTCCGAACAACTTATCTTTCATTTCTTAATCCGAGGCTCCCCGACCGAGCATCAGGTTCAAAATATAGTAGAGAGAAGTGAACCGAGATCAGCTTCCACAGGCTGGGGTTCAGGGGCAAAGGAAAGGAGGATCCGTAACCATTGAAGGGGGAGGCCGGCCGCTACACCTCTGATTGATTCGGGAGGTTATGACATATCTTGCTAAGCCCAGGCGGATCTGGGTTGATTCCCATCTTTCAAAGGTGGAGAGGCTCCTTCTGAATCTACGGATTTTGAGGCTGGGACAAAAACTATAGTATAATTGTTATAACTCCTTATATTACCGTAGGTTTACAAGTAAAAAATTGTTATAACTCAGTAAATTACCGTAGGTAATTTAAGGTAAGCATCACAAGTAGACACTAGAGTAGATACTATGAATAGGAGGCTAACAAGGTTAGCTCATAAGTCAGTTGACGACAGATAAGGAAAGGGGGATTCTCTTTCAACTAGAGGAGCTGGCTAGAAACAAGGGTGTTATCCTTAGTCACCTTTATAGTCGTTGTGCAGTCGTAGTTGTTCTTTAGCTGTATAGCGAAGCAAGAAATTTAGCTAAAGGCGACAGGGAAGGGAAGGAGGGAATTTGAGTCGACAAAGGAGCTCACTTCTGGCTAGCTAAGGCTAGCGGTAGCAAAGTGTTCTCCTGCATCCATCTAGAAAGTCGTATTAGTTCATTAACCGCCCCACCCTATTAAGTCAGTTCGAAGCAAGGATTTCCGCTAGTAGCAGAAGGGATTCTCAGGTGAGAGGCATTCGTCTAGCTAAGAGTGAAGCGCTTTAGGTGGTTGTACGACACAGGTGTGGAAAGGAAATAGACCATCCTAAAATAAAAAAAGGTTTATCGGTGAGATTCGCTTTCCTAGTCTTTTTTGACTCTAACCTTAGCCTTTGCTTAGCTTATAATGTGGAGACTGTTTCTCCTAAGGCCTGCGCTACTACTACTGCACCTAGCATGATGGAAAGTGAGATGGCTTTACTATATGGTCGTAGTGCGTTGAGCCCTAGGGGGTCAAAGGCGGTTTCGGTAGGGCGAGAGCAATCTTTGATTACCTGTGCACAATGGAGTGAGTGCGGACAGAAATCGTATCCTATTTGCACCATTGGGCATGAGGTTGCCTGACGCACTACTTCTAAATGATGAGGCGAACAACACAGGTCCGGTCTCATCAGAAGTAGAGAGTGTGTTTGAGCCCACCATATCGTAAACCCTTGTAATAGACAGACTACTAAAATGAATCGTAGGTCTCTAACATAAGACTGAACAAAACTATCTGCCAAAGTAAAAGACTGAAAGTATCCCTTCTCATGGCATCTCCTAGACCTATGACTCGATCTGGAGATCGAAGTAGGGTTGCCCTATGACCTTTAATTGCATTTCGTAAGACTATGGCTTTAGCGGTCAAGGGTTTCTTAGTGACATAATCAAGGATCCATTCTCCTCCTTTTTGGTAGCCATGTCGGTATCCATACGTATGAGCACGAGCCTGTTCAAACCTTTCCTTAATAGATATGAGAATGATTGGTTTAGGTTGGGTTAGTAAAAAAAATAGAGACGATGATTTCATATCGATGAGTTTAGAGCTACTTTATCTTTGGAACGCTTTCCTTCCCTTCCCTCTAGTGGGGAAGCAAGCGTTCACTTATCATCCTGGTGATTCCCGGAAATGCGTCGGGAGTGGTGGTCCGGTTAGACCAACAGAAGTCATGGGATGATGACAACTAAACTCATAGGGCTAGTGTTGATTCATTCTGCTCACTAGCCTTAAATATATATGCTATTTTAGGATCTTCTAAGTAGAAGATGGATTCAATCGGAAGCTCCCTGCCTGGATATACATACTGCGATGCAAACCAAGAACGAACGGTCCAATCCGAGCGAGAGTTTCGGGTTTGGTGAGCGTCAAACACGCCGTCGCGTCGACTCCCAAAGTGTGGAAAATCGCCATCAATCGTGTAAGCGCCTGTGACGACGGGAACGGTCAACACGCTTCCCTTAACGGGTTCTTGTAGGTGTTTGGACCGGATGACCAGGATGGTATAAATCTAAACCCCAGTTTCAAAGGTATAGATTTATAGTCGGTAATGTACGCCCTGAATAGTTCTTTGGTATTTACCATCAGGAACCTAACTATATCAAGACAAGGTTCCCCCCGGTTGGTACCCCTTGACTGGATAGTGCTACCAAGCACTTTCCGACCCTTTGGCCAGACCAAAATGATCTTGGACAAAGAGCACAACGACAAGTAGAACTTCACCAGGTTTTTTTATCCTCGTTCCGCACCTTCCACTTTTGACGGTGGAAGGACGTATCACAGGCGCTTCTTTGAAGCGCCCTCGACTTAAGAATCAAGAAGATTGATGTATATGGAGATTCGTCACTTATCATCTTTCAGACAACTGGTGATTGGAAAACCAAAAAGAAGAAGCTCATTCCCTACCATCAGTATCTGGAAGATATCAGCCAGACGGATTACCTTCAATTATCTGTGTCGAGGACGAAGAATCAGTTTGCTAACGCATTGGCCACACTGATCAGTAGAAGGTATTGATATCCGGCCAATAGAGTCGA